ACAGGTTCGAGTCAAATAGCAATGATTTGAAACACCCTTTTTTTCTACATTATTTTGAAACCTAAGGACTTCATCGTGTAGATAAGGAAAATACAAGATTTCCAATCATACCAAGAGAAAGAAAGGAAACGGATACTCAATTGAAAGTGAGTAAACATAATTCTATGCATAAAGAGCAACTCTCATATATACAGATAGAATCATGCGGAAAGCCGTATTCAACGAAAGTTGTATGTACGGTTTGGAGGGAGATCTTTCATACATACCTTTAAAAAATAGAGATCCACCCTACAATATGGAGTGAAAAAGCCGAAAAAATAAAAATGATTTTTAGCCTTTATGAAATAAATTCTGGAACCTTTTTCACACTCATGCCACGGCAAAGTACTGCAAAAAAAAAAACTGCAAAATCGGATCCAATTTATCATAATCGATTGGTTAACACTGCAAAAAAAAAAACTGCAAAATCGGATCCAATTTATCATAATCGATCAGTTCACATTGCAAAAAAAAAAACTGCAAAATCGGATCCAATTTATCATAATCGATTAGTTAACATGTTGGTTAACCGTATTCTTAAACACGGAAAAAAATCATTGGCTTATCGAATTCTTTATCGAGCTATGAAAAAAATCCAACAAAGGACAGAGAAAAATCCACTAGTTGTTCTACGCCAAGCAATACGTGGAGTAACCCCCAAAGTAACAGTAAAAGCAAGACGTAGGAGTGGATCGACTTATCAAGTTCCCATTAAAATAAGATCTACAAAAGGAAAAGTACTTGCCATTCGTTGGTTATTAGGAGCATCTCGGAAACGACCGGGTCGAAATATGGATTTTAAATTAAGTTACGAATTAATGGACGCTGCCAGAAAGCGTGGCAATGCTATACGCAAGAAGGAGGAAACCCATAGAATGGCAGAGGCCAATAGAGCTTTTGCGCATTACCGTTAATCCATTCCATATATATATAGATATATATATCTATATCTAATGATCAGTAAAAGAAAGCCAAATTATTCAAAATAGATCAATATTTTTATTGGAACGAAAGAAAAAAGAAAAGAAGAATAAAACTTCAATGAGAAATTAACTACATAAATTTAATAAGTTCTCTCGATCGGGGTTGGTTAATGACCATTCATCAAAAAAGTATACAAAAAGACCCAGAAGGCCAAGTGATAGATTATCAAAATAAATTTTTATAATCAAGATAACCCATCTTTTTAAAAATAGATGGAAGCGATTTTTCGATCCAATCAGAGACTTTTGGATCACCTTTTTATAAAGGGTATTGGAAATTGCAAATAGATATATATATCTATTCTATTTCTTTTTTTTTTTTTCAATTTATACTTTTTTTATTCTTACATGTCATAAGCCTCAACTTTGACAACTCTATGTGGATTTTTTTGGCTTTTCTCACACCTTTCTTTCTTTTCATTCTATTTCTTCGAAAAATAGATCCCCAATGGACTCTTTTGATGACTTTTCATAGTTTAATTTCTAAATTTTCAGTCAAAATTCTAGTGGATTGACTATGTTAGAACTTCTTCTTCTTAAAAGAAGAATAAGAAATTATTTGTAATTTGCTATTTTATTCTCCTTTTCTCCTTTCCTTCCTCCTTATTAAGAAGAATAAGGAGGATTTTTATTCCTCTTTATATTAAAAAAAAATGTACAAGAGAAATGTTTTATTATGTTTATGATCATTTGAAGAGGAATAAGAATAAGAAGAATAAGGATATCTGAAATCTACTATTTTTTTTTTAAAGAAAAAAAGTTGAAGAAAAATATTGAAACTTTTTCGGAGATTGCATAAAGTTACTAATTCATGATCTGGTATGTACAAAATGACAACTTCATTTTCAATTATACCCTTTAATCTTTTTTATGAAAGAGTTTCATTTGCTTCTCTTCAATGGAAATTCTATTTTCCCAGAATGTATCTTAATTATTGGCCTATTTCTTCTTCTGATGACTGATTTAATCTCTGATCAAAAAGATACAGCTTGGTTCTATTTCATCTCTTTAACAAGTTTAGTACTGAGTATAACAATCTTGCTATTTCGATGGAGAGAAGAACCTATTATCAGCTTTTTGGGTAATTTCCAAACGAACAATTTCAACGAAATATTTCAATTTCTCATTTTACTATGTTCAACTCTATGTATTCCTCTATCCGTGGAATACATTCAATGTACAGAAATGGCTATAACAGAGTTTCTGTTATTCATATTAACAGCTACTCTGGGAGGAATGTTTTTATGTGGTGCTAATGATTTAGTAACTATCTTCGTAGCTTTAGAATGCTTGAGTTTATGTTCTTATCTATTATCTGGATATACCAAGAAAGATGTACGGTCTAATGAAGCTACTATGAAATATTTACTTATGGGCGGAGCAAGTTCTTCTATTTTGGTTTATGGTTTTTCTTGGCTATATGGTCTATCCGGAGGGGAGATTGAGCTTCAAGAAATAGTCAATGGTCTTATAAATACACAAATGTATAACTCACCAGGAATTTGGATTGCGCTTATATCCATAACTGTAGGAATCGGATTCAAACTTTCTTTAGTCCCTTTTCATCAATGGACCCCCGACGTATATGAAGGAGTGCGATTCGTTTGACAAATTATTCCCTCTATAATAGCTCTTTTATAAAAATGTCTCTATTTCTAAAAACTCTATCGACATGCAGAACAAAAAGGACTGTTACCCCCAGTCGGACTAAGGCATCACTTTTACCAAATTTTTTTTTGCAATATTTTTTTTTTATTGAATTAAGGTAAAGCAAAGTCAGAAACAACTAATCTCTTTGTTTATTCAAAGAGATTTCGCAAGTTAGTTATTACGGGTAGCTCTTACAAAGGATCAGACTAATGACGTATACAATACTTTTATTCCCTGTGTAGATGCTACATAGTAAGTTTTCATCCTTCAAAAACTACGAGTGTAAGAAAAGCATCCGTCGATAAAAAGACCACCCTAAGATGATTATCTCATGGCTACTGAGAACGAATAAAATCAGATGGTTTTCTTTTTTCTATCTCTTTTACTCTTACAGAACCGAAGTAGGAAAGATCGGAAAAATCAGTAATTTACCATAAGAACCATTGAGTAAGGATTCCTCGGAAAGTTAAGGATTAGTAATCCTTTCTATCAATTGAATAGATTCAGTCTTATACATACGCGAGGAAGGTAATAAAAAAGGAATAAGATGATTACATTCTTCTTTTTTATAACTTAGGAGCCGTGCGAGATGAAAGTCTCATGCACGGTTCTGAATGAGAGAAAGGAGCGAGGCATCCTCTTTTCGACTCTAACTCTCCCACTCCAGTCGTTGCTTTTCTTTCTGTTATTTCGAAAGTAGCTGCTTTAGCTTTAGCCACTCGAATCTTCGACATTATTTTCTATTTTTCATTGAACGAATGGCATTTCGTTTTGGAAATTTTAGCTATTCTTAGCATGGTATTAGGTAATTTCATCGCTTTTACTCAAACAAGCATGAAACGTATGCTTGCCTATTCGGGCATAGGCCAAATAGGATATATCCTTATTGGAATCATTGATGGGGACTCAAATAATGGATATGCAAGCATGATAACTTATATGCTATTCTATATTTTCATGAATCTAGGAACTTTTGCCTGTATTGTATTATTTGGTCTACGTACAGGAACAGATAACATTCGAGATTATGCAGGATTATATACGAAAGACCCTTTTTTAGCTTTGTCTTTAACTTTATGTCTGTTATCTCTAGGGGGTATTCCCCCATTGGCAGGCTTTTTTGGAAAAATTTATCTATTCTGGTGCGGATGGCAGGCAGGCTCTTATTTATTGGTTTCAATAGGAGCCCTTATGAGTGTTATTTCTATATATTATTATCTAAAAATAATAAAGTTATTAATGACTGAACGAAACAGAGAAATAACTCCTCACGTCCAAAATTATAGAATATCTTCTTCTTCAATCTCAAAAAATTTAATCGAAGTAAGTATGATTGTATGTTCAATAGCATCTGCTATACTGGGAATAGTAATGAACCCTATTATTGCAATTGCTCAAGAGACCTTCTTTTAAAATATATTTATTAATTAAAAGTTTCCCTTACTAACTAAAAGAAGCAGTATATTTGGCCCATATCCCAGGGAGGGAATAGGTTGAGATTATGAGATGAACTTCTAATTAAAAAGTCAACTTGATCCTCAAATTAGAAGTTCATTCTATACCATTAATACACATTTAAATTTTGAGAAAATGCCATTCAAACGTACTAAATAGATATCTATGTCATTCCGTTCTATCTAGGAATAGATATATGCATGCATAAAATCGAAACTGCTTTTGACATATTGTTAGTTGGGTGCCATATTCACTTCATTTTTTAGAAAATCTTAGTCTTCTATTGATCCAAATAAAATGTTGGATTATATATATATATATATCTCATATATATATATATATATATATATATTTTTTTCTATGAGATCCCCTTCGATAATGAAAAAGAAAAAAAAAAAAAAAGAATTGCATAATAGGATATATTAGACCTGGGCCTATGTGACTGATCGATATTAATACTGGAATACTACATTTGTGTCATGTATTCTATATGATACATATATATATATGTGAATAATAATATAGATTTATTATTCATGGAATAAAATTTCCTTTTGGAATGCCTTGATGGTGAAATGGTAGACACGCGAGACTCAAAATCTCGTGCTATAAAGCGTGGAGGTTCGAGTCCTCTTCAAGGCATAATATTCATGATGCTTATTGGATGCGCAATTCAATTACAAATACCAGACTAATTGATAGTCTCTCAACAGACTTATATTACTTATCTGTTGATACGAATTCCAACAATGGTTTTGGTCGTTGTTTCATAACGCTTGTTCCAGCAGTTCATACATAGTGTACTAATTTGATCTAAGATTAAAATTATTCTGCTGTGTTTCAGCAGTAGCATTGTGTATCACGGGGCTAAAGTCCTAAATGATAAACAAGAACTAATGAGAACAGGAAACAAAATACATTGGAAAAAGGAACATCTGGGAAAGATTGAATAAAAAAAAATAAAAAGACCACATCTAAGGTGGAATACTTACTTTTTTGGTGTACATAAAGGAGTATATCTTGCTTCTTCCTACTTATTAACTTTATTTAATTAAAGACATAGATTGAAAATAATCTATATCCCTCTCTCAAGGTATTGCAAGATTCGGGAGTTGCAAGTCAACAAATAGACTCATGTTGGATCCCTCTATAGGCAAATGAGGGATCCTTTATTTCAAATAAGAAGTGTAGAAAGCATACTAAAACCAAAAATGTATAAATAAGGGGTAAGCATATTAAGCAAAAAAAAAAAGGGATAGTAATAGTAAGCATAGTAATTCCTTACTATGCTTACTATTACATAGTTGGGATTTCAACATGAGGAATCTATCTTCAAATTAAAATAAAAATCTAGTCTCTTTTATTCCTATTTTTTTCTTCTGCTATTAAGTGTCGAATTTCATTTGCAAAAAGTATTCTCCTTTCCAACAATGTTTTTGTCATTTGATTCAATAGCATTCTGTTAGATTGGAACAGATTTAATAAATATTGATAACTCTCAAATAGAAAATGATAAGTAAAATAATCAGATAACCAACGAGTGGTTTCGGCTTGGCGATCATTCGCCATATTTTCCAAACGGATGACCATTGGTGAAACTTCAACCAACCAACGACCATATGTGAACGAAGGCATATATGGACAAATCTGTTTCCATTCGAAACCAAATGTTTGAATGCGTTGTACAGACACCATATGGTCCCCGGGTATAATATCCTCAAGTTTCCAGTCTTTCATGTTCAAAATTTTGTTCTCACTATAAACACCCAGGACATACCTACTTCTAAAGGGGTTCTGTGTTGCTTCTTTTCTTATTGGAATGTAAGTAATATAAATTCTTTTCAACATTTCTTCATTTAGAAGAAGTTCTCGATGTGAAAACATACTAATGCGCTTCTCTTGAAAGACGAAGCCCACGGGATCCCAAAGAAATCTTTCTAGGAAAAAGATTGAAAATTTAGAGGATTGATATTGCATATGATAATCCTCTGTATCCAAGAATTCTCCTAATATTATCCGCTGCCGTTCTTGTTCTTGTACCCTCGCTTTGATTTCAGCATTCCATTTATTTTGAGTTTTATACTTTTGGTAACTCCTCTTATAAAGAGAGCCTAATTTCTCCTTCATATACTCAAACTCAAGTATATCATAATAGTAATATTGTTCAAGCAATTCGACGAAGTGGTTGGCTCTAAATAGAATATCAAATTTATTACTGCGAATAAAACTAAGACGCCAGGGCCTAGGCGCCCAAACTAGACGATTTAAGAAATCGTCTTCATCTTGATCTTTATAAGCTCCAAAAATATCCTTTTCTTGCCTAAAACTTTCTTTATTCACGAGAGAAGAGATCCCTCTTTCAACCATATTAAAATGATTTTTCACTATGGACCGACCAGCAAGTGTGAGTATCGCTTCCGACTCAGGTCTACCCCGATATAATATATCGAATCCTAATGAGAATTCCACCAGAAAACTTTCTAAAAGACTAGAAGCTAGAGCGAAATCATTCTTAATGAATCCATCAAGAGAACGCCAATTATCTTTATTTTGTTCCGATAGAAACCAAGAATCTTGAGCTGCTGATCCGGCCAAGCAACCCAAAATATGGGAAAATATAGTAAATTGCTTTACAGTTGCTTCAGCAATTGAAGGTTCTAAATACCAATGGGAGAGATAAAAAGCCCTTGGCAACCAAAAGTCTGTAACAAATAGGGGATCCATACCCATACTTCTAAGTGTATTAAGCGTATGTTGTATAAAAGACTTCCCTACCTTATAGGGAAGTCTTTCCTGTTGGCGTGGCTCGTATCCAAACAAACCCGTAGTGGTTCGACTAAAAGCAAATCGAATTGTATTAGTACCTATAACTGATTTCTTTTGGTTAATACTAATTAAAAAAATTTCATTGGTAAATCCTGTTAAATCGCGCGCATTAAAACCTTTGGTTCTAAATCCAAATTCATCAGAACAGGACCACTCTTTTTCTAAGTAGATCCCCTTACTGCGTAAAAGAATAGGAAATTCCCTTTGTCGTTGTAGGAAAGGAAGCAATCGAATATGGATTGATCTATCTAATCCATCAGAACCTATTAGAAATGGGTCCACTTTTTTAGGAAGATGAGTTGAACCAATTATAATTCCAGGAAAATTTTCCTTAAAGAGACGTCGCACCAATATAGAAAGGAAGAACGATCCAAAATTCAGTTCATGAATGTTTGGAATCCATATTATACAAGGAGACATGGCTTTTGCCAATTCGAGAGCAAGCATGAATTGTTGTATTCTTTTCAGCCGCAGATTTTTTTGCAAAATATTCATATCCATATCTATTCTCTCTAATTTGTTTTCGGCAGTATCGTCAAAAATACTAGGAGCATAAAGCATTGGATCTTCAGCTTTTTCTTCAAATTCATTTTTCAAGTCATCTCCACGGGGCAAGAAATATCTCAGAGATATTCTTACTAATGGAATATAAGAGTCTGCTGCTAGACTTTTGACCAAATAGGATCGTCCAGTGTTCATAGGACCTATCAAGAAAATCCGTTTGGAAAAATAAGAGGAGGATGGTCCTAAGTTGAGTGATAAAGGATGAGGGTTTACCTGGGAAGAGCTAAGACTCCCCCAGCAATCTTTTTGTAAAGAAGTAATCTTATTACAAAAAGCAAGGAAGACCGATCTTTCTGCTGAACCAAATTGATCAAACCTGTTTGTGTAATTCATTATACCTTGTTGGTAAGTTTCAGCTAAATATCGTAAGTAAATAAGTCCCGGCTGCTCAGTGATATATCCAGCAACAGGGATATTTGAATCATCAGTAACAGGGAAAGTCCTCTTAAAAGAGAAATCCTTAGGATTGGTAATCAACTTCAATTCAAGTTGAGAGAAACTTTTTTCTTTAATTAAAAAATGAGCTAATTCCCTCTCTCGTTGATCTATGCTAGAGTAGTTTGTCTCTAGCAATGTTGTGTAAATTGAAAATAAAAACCAACTACCTTTTTTCAATTCTCTAATACAAGACCATTTTCTTATGAAATAATTGTATATCTCCTCTATAGGTATATAATAATCTTCATAATCCAAAAACCAACCCGAGATGATTCCAGGCATAGGCTCCACAAGTGGTTGAAACGTGTGGTGTAACTTCTTATAGGAGGAATTATACTTTATCTTGTTCCTCCAGAAGTAATAGTCTTTCGTTAAATTAAACATGTAGAAGGGAAAAGAAAATAAACGAAGAATGAAATACCCAACGACGAAAGAAACAAGAAAAAGGACCCAAGATTCTTCATTTTTTATTAGTCCATTTCTTACATCTATCATAAACCTTTCCATCATTTTCAACCTTTCCATCATTTTCATTTCCTTGAATTCTTTTAATGTGAATTCCCGAAATGCAGGAATAAATKTTATTTCTTTGAATAACGTAAATGGGATTTTCCTCCCTCGATTCCTTATTTCGATTTCGATCTCCATCATTTCGAGTTCTTGTTCTTGATTTGCCTTTTCTTTCTTAAATGACTCAACCCATGACAAAACTAAAAMATACCAGTTCCTCCATTTTTTTTTGGAACCAGAAAAATAATGGTAAATTTTGTAAACATGCTTGGAAGCATAATGGGAAAAAAATTCGGAAACATAATAAAAAACATAATTGGAAAAATTGAAGACATAATAAGAAACATAACTGGAAAATTTGGAAACGTAATAGGAAACAGAATTGAAAACATAATTGAAAAATTTTTCCAAATTTGTTCTCAATTTCCATTTTAGAAGTGCCAATAATTTCTGGGGAAGTGCCCACAAAATATTCAATACATCCAATATATGAGTAATAAACTCATTCTTATATTCAAAAAGGTCCAAAATAGATGCAAATTGATCCCTGCTATTTATCAAAATTTGCAAAAAAGGATATAAAAATATATCCTCAAGATATTTCCACCATGCAGAAGTAAAAACGCACAACCTATATGTTTGAAACAAATCCCATTTGGAGGAATTTATTTGAAATTGAAAGACTCTAGAGAAAATTTCTTTATCTTTATTAAAAAGGCTACTTTTCTTAATTTCCATATAAGTATCTAAAAGTATATCCTCAAAACATTTCCACCATGGAGAAGTAAAATCTGTGGCTTTGTTTTCAATTATGTTTTTTGAACTTTTTGTTGAACTATATTTTTTTACAGACTTCTTATTCATTTCCATGAATAAGGTTTCAAAAATTAATCGTAAATCATCTTGATAAGATTGAGTTTGAATAAAATTCATGTCTTTCAAATTGACACTCTTTTCATACTGATAAAGAGTGTTTTCTTCAGAATCGGAATTATTGAAAAAGGGAGGACAAGAAGTTTTTTCAAAATTCACTATTTGTTGTTCTCTTCTAAAAGGTGTTGTAGAAATCTCTTCGATCGAGGATATATATCTCTTATCATGAACAATTGAATTCAATTGAGTTAATAAATTGAATGATTTGTACAAGTCATAAATCAACGTTTGGTCATGTAAATATTTTGGTAATAATATGTTAGCCACTTGTGAGTTGATGAGAGAAACAATCTCTTTCTCTGAGAGAACAGGATTTATTTCATCAATAGGCAAAGAAAATAGATTGTTGTGGATGAGAAAAAGATTGAATAATTGCCCATATGTTAGATTTTTCTTCTTGATATGAATCCTTTCCATATAAGAAAATAATCTTCTCTTGTAATTTAGCCGGGGATGATGTAAATAATCAAAAAATTCGATTGTATTTGCTTTGTTAAAAGAAGCTCTCAATAAGCTTTGATTAGACAGTTTTAAGGGATTCAACCAATTTTGATCGTTGAATAACGCTGAAAGATCAGTGTTATCAACAAATTCCATGCAATTCTTTTCATTATCTAATAAATCAATAATCAATTGACTCATGGGTATCTCATTCAAAACAGATTGTGCTATTATTCCTTCATCGATGAATTCCGGTCTTTGTGAATCATCCAAAATTTTAATAACAACTGGTGGAATTAAATTTAACAACTTATTCCAAAGTGGTTCAAACAAATTATTCAAAAAATTGAATAATCTGATAAGGTCATCCAAGAGTTGATTATATAATGCTAATCTCTTCTCCTTTATAATCATTCCTCGCGAGGTGTTATACTGATCCTCGTCCCCCATAAGAAAATCAATAATGGAACTTCTATTATCAATAATTATATTTATGTTGAGCTTAGAACGGAAGTTAGACCACCAGTTAGACAGTAACTCAGGGAGGTGTGCAGAAATTAACACCTTATTGTCAAATAAGTCTATAAAAATAGATAAGTTCTTAAAAAGAAAAAGCTGAAGAAATTCCTTCAGTGGTAAACGAATATCAATTGGGACCAACACTCTGTATTCATTTAGATCAAACACTCTGTTTCTCAATTTAAAATAGTTCCGTGTAAAATTAGAACTAAAATTAGAGCTATAAATGAGATGTTTCAAACCGTTTTTCAAGTATTTGGTTTGAGTGGACCAATTGTACAAAATTAAATTCCGATTGATATATTTATCAGTTCGAAGAATAGAGTGATTAAACCATTCTTTCTGACCTTTTCTCCAACTTGATGAATGCTGGTTAATTGTATTTTGCATTACATTATTCAAGCTTTCATTTTCTATCCAATTTACTTTAATTGGATCTTTTGAATTGCGGCCAGACCTGAAATCTAATTTATTGAATACATTTTCAATACGGTATTTCTTGAATGCTTTTTGAAAAAAAAGATTTGCTTTTGAAAAATGCCCGTCAACTTTCATCTTATATTGAATCAATATTAGTCGTACCGAAGTTTCAGTTCTATCATTATTATTTCTTTTGATTATTCGATCCACAAATTCATTCTCTTTATCGATAATATTGAGTAAGCTCAATAAAAATTGATCCTTTAAATTCTCTTTATGTTTGAAGATCTGATTCAATAATTTACTCTTGTTCAATTCATAAAATTGATTCATGTTATAATCAACATCAAAAGTAAATTGATTATTATCAACCTGACTAGACTTAGCCATTGATAGAGCGAATTGATCTGTTATTTCTAACAGAATTTTTTTCCATTGTTCCTTGTTTTGATCACAGACTGAAGAAGATAGATCCCAAAGTGAACTCCGATTCATAAATTGGATGCAGTTGAAATAATTTATATCTCTCTGATTCTTTCTAATAATGTTCCATCCGGGATCTGATGAACTCATATAAATTGAGGAAGGATTGTGAAAGTACGTTTTGACTTTCCAAAAGTCAACTCTCCTATTCCTTTCGGATTCCATGAAATATTGAAAAGGATTATCATCTTGTTGCCTTTTAAATAATTTGAAACTTTGAATAGGCTTCTTAGTAGCGCCGGTACTCATACACGGTTCATATATTGAAGCCTTTGAGAATATCTCAAAAAAATTCCAATAGATTGGAGAATCCTCTGACTTTGAAGTTTCCCAAGTAATTGGTCCTTGATTCTCTGAGATTATCTCATTCTTATTATTATTTATATTTGTATTGAAATTGATGTCATATTTTGACAAATAAACAGAAAGATGCGGAACCACCAACAAATTTCTAGTGAAATTTGGCGCAATAAACATCATATATCTTTTTTCATTCCAAAAATGATTTGCGCGATACATAAAAACTGGTAATGTAAGTAATACCACCATCTTTATTGTTTGATTGAAACCAATACTACGGAGATCGCGTAAAAGTAACGTAACGAGAATTCGAAAGTGAAACAGCTTCACAGGGCGTTCTCGACAGGAAAAGATTCGAGTTAACAATCTGAACAAATAGGATTCAGTCAAATAGGATTTGTTCCATGGATTGAAGACTCGCATCATTTCTAATCGAAATTGATGTCGAAAATTAAATCTAAAATTCTTGCTTTTCAGTATCCAAAAATGTTGTTTCATATTTAAAGTTTATTCTTTTTGTTTTTTGAATGCAAAAATGCATGTCATGTTATTTTTTTTTTTTTTTTAAGAAAATGCCTGATATAGACAAAAAATATCTAACTAAGCTCTATTACCAATAGTGGATAAATGGTATATTCTCTCTCTCTCTCTATATCTATATAGATATATACATCTAATAGTTAAAACTGGCTATAACCAACCCTTTCTTACATCTATCATTTTAACCAATACTATAACCAACCCTTTCCTATATTTATCATTTTAACCAATACTATAACCAACCCTTTCCTATCTCTATCATTTTAACTCGGAATATATACCAAAAATAGTATAACCCATGCAAACCTTTTTTACAAGTGTGCCCTTTCCTATATCTCTCATTTTAATTGCTCCAATTATTAAATTAGAGCAAATGCTTTATATAGACCTTAGGTCTAACTAAGGTCTATTGCCAAGAATTGAGAAATTGTGTATTATATAGATGTAGATGTAGATATAACTACGTTTAAATAGTTAGTAAAATATTTATAACTTTTTTTTTAATTATAACCAATGTGAATACTTTTTAACAAGTATTCCCTTCATTATATCTATCATTTTAAATGATCTAAACACTAGAAAGTTTGGCAATAAAAATATTTTATTTATTTCTTTTTTGAATATTCTCCTCCTCTTGGGAGGACTTAAGTCTTTAAGTCCTGAGTCCTAGGTCCAAATCCTAGGAAGCGTTATTCTATTCCAATTCATCATATTATTTATATGAATTGGTTCCTGTTTAGCATCCATGGCTGAATGGTAAAAGCGCCCAACTCATAATTGGGAAGTCGCGGGTTCAATTCCTGCTGGATGCACCTTAGTTTAAGGTTTCATATTTTGTGAATTGTCACTTTGTATCATTATAGAAATGATTCTGATATCTCCCATATTTCTATGGGAGATTGGGATATGATTAGAATATCATTCTGGGATCTCCCATAGAAATAAATATTAGTTATTGTTCACATCCATGAATTTCATTCAACATAACAGAAATTTATCCCAAATTATACCCTTATCTATGAGAATCTATGAATAGATTCTATCTTTATCTATAATCTAGATAAAATTATCTAGATTAAGATCTAGAAGTATTGGGACATTTAAAACTTGTTGTTTTTTCTCACAAGGGTCGTCCGACCCAAGTCTTCTAAATTTTTCTGACGTCGTAAAGGTCGGGTAACCAATTCAAGTACATCCCTCGCATTGGCAAACCCATGAATCTGGGCAAAAGTAAATTCAACCGACCATTTAGTACTAATTCCTCTTGCTTCTAACGGGTTAGCATGGGCCATTCCAGTGATAGCTAAGTCGGGTTGTAATTCGCGTATACGTCGTATTTGATTTGAATTATCCGGTTTCTCTACAATTCGTGGTATTGGTACACACATGTTTATACATGTATCCCGTAAAAGTGCTAATTCAGCAGCTTGATATCGTTTATCCATATAAGGAATACCAATTTCATGAACGATCATTCCACATCTGATTAAGAATCTTGCTAGAGATACTTCTAGCAGATTATCTCCCATGAAAAAAACGGATTTCCCACGTACCAAATCAAGATAATCCTTTAAACTTTCCCATACCCGTTCCTCCCTTTCTTCTAGACCTTGGGCCTCTACACCAAATACAGAACAAATCTTTTTGATCCAAGCCCGCGTTCCGTCCGGGCCGATAGGAAAAGGAGCTCCAATTAATTCACATTTTTCGCGTCTTATTAAAGTGGTTGCTGTCCGACTCAAAAATGGATTAACGCCACAAACATAAACTCCATCACCCAATGATGGAAGATCAGTATATCTTTGAGCAGGTAGCCAACCCGATACCTTGATGGACTGGCGTCTTAACTCTAGATTGAGTTGAGAAGCCACATTGGAGGGCAAAGACCCAAAAAGAACTAAGGAGGAATGATTTGCATATTCGTCCAATTCCTCTTTTTTTTTAGAAGGAAAAGCAAAGAATTTTTGTAGAATTTCTTTTCGTTCACGAACGGGGAATTCCGGTTCTGGACAACGATGTGCCATCGCAGCTAACACCGTATCTTCTCCTTGAGTAAAAGCATAATCCAGCCCATTTGCTCTTGCAACTAGAATTGGGATTCCAATTTCCCATTCTAATTTGGGGGCCATACCTTCCAAATCCATTTTAATTATTTCTGTAGTACAAGTACCTATCCATATGATGACACTGGGATCTCTATCTTTTCTTATTCGAATACAAAGCCTTTTTAATCCTTCATAATCATTCAATTGAGCCGAGATATCCCCTTCTTCTAATTCTGCCATTGCATAGCGGGGTTCCGCAAAAATCATAACTCCAAGTGCATTTTGGAGAAAATAACCACATGTCTTTGTTCCCACAACTAAAAAGAAACTATCTTCAATCTTTTGATATAACCAAGATACACAGCTAATTGGACAAAAAGTATGATAATTACCAGTCTCACATTCGACTGTAAGAGTTTCATCAAATTTCACTGGCATAAATTATTATTCAATAATAATAAATAAAATAAAAATTTCAATTAAATGGTCGTAAATCCAAGTAGATTTTCCTTATTATTTTGATGTCTCCCGTCATCAATCGGATTGAGATAAAGATCAGAGAGTAAACTGAATAATTCGCGATCTGGAATCTCTTTTGGTACAATACCCTCTGGTTGGGACAATATTTGATCCGCTATGTCTAAATAATATTCACATACATAGTTAAGAGATGGTTCAGATCCCACCATTTCAAATAAGGTTTTACCTTTGACTCTCGAAACTCGAATATCTTCAATAAGAGGTAATACTTCTATTACGGGCATTGGGCAGGCTTCTACATATTTATTGATAAGATCTCTTTTAGATGTACGATTTCCAACCAAGCCTGCTAATCGGAGTGGATGTGTACGAGCTTTTTCCCTGATAGAGGCAGTAATACGATTAGCTGCAAATAATGCATCAAATCCATTATCTGTAATTATAACACAGTAATCTGCATAGTTCAATGGAGCAGCAAAACCTCCGCACACCACGTCACCTAATACGTCGAATAATATAATATCATATTCGTAAAATGCATTTAACTCTTTTAACAATTTTACAGTTTCCCCTACCACATATCCCCCACACCCGGCTCCTGCGGGTGGGCCCCCTGCTTCCACACAATCTACCCCTCCATAACCCTTGTGAATTACATCTTCGGACCAAACATCCTCATAATGATAATCCTTGGATTGCAAAGTATCTATGATTGTAGGTATCAGAAATCCTGTAAGAGTAAAAGTACTATCGTGTTTGGGGTCACATCCAATTTGTAACACTTTTTCACCACGTCTGGCTAGAGCAATTGAAATATTACAACTGGTCGTTGATTTACCGATTCCGCCTTTTCCATAAACTGCTATTTTCATCTTCCAATCTCCCTTTATTTATTTTTGATCTCTCAAACTTTTTAGTTATTTGTTCGATCTAATCTTCAGTTTAACTTTGCCTGATTTATTCATACGATTTGAATCATGTTCCACCGTTTCACCTTATTCTTATAACTTCCTCCATCTAAGGAGGAAACCCAAAACCTCCCAAGTAATGGAGGGGAAGCAGAGGAAAAAAACGACCCTTACTTCATTCCTAGAGTGAAGCAAATGACTTAGTTTGTTAATTAAGACTTAGTTCTCTTTGTTCAGGTAACTGAATGGAGTAACCCACTCACTGCGTGGTAAATGGCAAGAGGGGAAGAAAGGTATGTTTATAACTGGGATTCGATTCGGTCACTGTCTGTAACCAAATGCTTTTGGTTAGTTATAGCATTTGGTGTATGTATTCGGTCAGGGTTATCTCAATGATAAAATCACCAGTGAAATAGTTTTGGTGTGATACCGATCCTTCGATAAATTTGAAGGACTTCGGTCTTTTCCATTCTATTTATTTTTTATTTCTAGAGATACATCTCTATCTCTGTTTTCTACTAAACAGTATCAAAAAAATCTTCCTCTCTTTTGGGTGAATATATATATATAGATATATATAGTTTGCGTCAACCACTCCTCATTTGACTCTATAGAAATCAATAGAAATCCCATCATATAAAAAAGATAAAGAATTGGATCCAGTCCATT